CAGTTCGAACTATTTATGGGGTCTTAGGAATAAAAATTTGGATATTCGTAGACGAAGAATAAAGAAACTTTATTTGTCTTTACATTTTATCCAACGATAAAAAACTCTGTAGTGTAACACTATACAGCAATAAAAAATTGCAGTCTTTTTTTTTTTTTTTAAGAAAAAAAACCAGCAATTCTATAAGGTTGAATAAAAGTTTCCATCAAAACTACTTTGATATAATTGCTATGCTTAGTGTGTGACTCGTTGGTTTAGGATTAGATTAGAAAAAAGAAGAACTTGCCTATTAAGAGCAACTAATAACTATAGCATTAATAAATAACCTAAGCAACTCATTGCTTCGTATTATCTGGATCCAAATAAATAAGTCAAGATATGATAGACTGATCATATAATTGTAGCAACTGAATAAAAAAGAATAAAAAATATGATTATTCAGTTATGAAAGGTAATCGAAAAGTATGCGGATAAACGGAAGGATGAAAGAAAGAGAGAAAAATTTTAATATTAATGATATATGATTCCAATTTGTAAAGTCTATGAGGTCACTGTAAGAAAAGCAATGTAATAACGCATCAATACAGATTCATTCATAATAATTAGATAAATCTGTTCTGAAAACAAAAAATAAAGAGCCTTGAGCCAATAAAAACTGAGAAAATTGACTAAAAAAAAAAAAATGAAATTAAAAATTTCATGTAAGAGCTCCATTGTAGAATTCGGGCCTAATGATTAATCACGAAGCGATGGGAACGACGGAACCCATGAATATAGAGGATTCTATTAAAAAAAATCTTAGTAATTCATTGGACAGGATGGCGGAATAAACCATAAACTTTATTATCTATTATGATTTTGATTCTGCGACCTCGTGGGATAAACATCAAACTTAAATAGATATTGAAAGAGTAAATATTCGCCAGCGAATAAATTGTTTTTTTTTTATAAAAAACGAAAAAAAAAAAGAAAAAACGGATTTGTTAGGATATTATAACTCTAACAAAAACGACATTCGAGATGATTATATTACGTTATTTTTAAATAAATATAAATAGACTTCATGTTGGATTCCGTTTTGAAAAATACATACACAAATTGAGAATAGATCGTATAAAAAAAAAGACCACGATTAATAGGATTAATCATTAACTACATCTATATCTATATAGTAAGACAAGTAGTACTTTTATTCGCGAGGAGCTGTATGAGAAGAAACTCTCACGTTCAGTTCTGTAGTAGAGATGGAATTTCTCATTTAGAAAAAACCCATCAACTATAACCCAAAAAGAACCAGATTTCGTACACAACATCGAGGAAGACTAAAAGGAATAGCTTCTCGTGGGAATCGTATTTGTTTTGGCAGATATGCTCTTCAAACACTTGAACCCGCTTGGATCACATCTAGACAAATAGAAGCAGGGCGACGAGCAATGTCACGAAATGTACGACGTGGGGGAAAAATTTGGGTACGTATATTTCCGGACAAACCAGTTACCGTAAGAGCTGCGGAAACGCGGATGGGTTCTGGGAAAGGATCCCCAGAGTATTGGGTAGCTGTGGTTAAACCAGGTAAAATCCTTTATGAAATGGGTGGTGTACCCGAAAATATCGCTAGAAAAGCTATTTCAATAGCGGCATCAAAAATGCCTATAAAAACCCAATTCATTATTTCGGAATAGGAATATAGAATGAAAAGGCTAAATAACATTTAAGAATAAAAAATAAAAAGATTCTAAGTTTTCTTTTTTTGACAAAAAATATTTTTTTACTTCGTCCTTTGCATTAAAAGAAGAGATACAAAAAAATGATATGATTCAACCACAAACCTATTTGAATGTAGCAGACAACAGCGGGGCTCGAAAATTGATGTGTATTCGAATATTAGGAGCGAGTAATCGCCGATATGCTCATATTGGTGACGTTATTGTTGCTGTAATCAAGGAAGCAATACCAAATACTCCTCTAGAAAGATCAGAAGTGGTCAGAGCTGTAATTGTACGTACTTGTAAAGAACTCAAACGTAACAATGGGATGATAATACGATATGATGACAATGCCGCAGTTGTCATTGATCAAGAAGGGAATCCAAAAGGAACTCGCGTTTTTGGGGCGATCCCACGGGAATTGAGACAATTAAACTTTACTAAAATAGTTTCATTAGCTCCTGAGGTAGTATAAGACCTGAATATCGATAGTTTAGTATCGGATTCAAAAAAGAGTTTTTAAATCAAATGAATTAATAGATTGTGTATCACGCATATACCCCTTAATAATAAAATATTAATAATTTTATTTATATATAGATATAGACGAATTATATATGAATATATAAATAAAAGAAAAAGAACATGTTGATTATATCAAAATTATAGAACAAGAAGGAATTTTAACTTATCATGGGGAAAGACACTATTGCTGATATAATAACCTCTATACGAAATGCTGACATGAATAGAAAAGGGACGGTTCGTATAGGATCGACTAACATCACCGACCGCATTGTTAAAATACTTTTACGAGAGGGTTTTATCGAAAACGTAAGGAAACATCGAGAAAACAACCAATATTTTTTGATTTTAACTCTAAAACATAGACGAAATAAGAAAGAATCCTATAAAACCATTTTAAATTTAAAGAGAATAAGTCGACCGGGTCTACGAATCTATTCTAACTCTCAACGAATTCCACGAATTTTAGGCGGAATAGGAATTGTAATCCTTTCGACTTCTCAAGGTATAATGACAGACCGAGAAGCTCGACTAAAAAGAATCGGCGGAGAAATTTTGTGTTATATATGGTAATCCTTCTAGTATGAAAATTTGATATCCGTAACTTACCATTTGTGAAAAAGGGGGGGTTTTGTAATAATACCCCTGCTAAAAATTAAAAAGTTTAGCATGTTTTACCTCGAATGAAATTAAAGAAAAAAATGAATTCATGAAAGTTTGATTTCTGAATCACTTCCGAGGGGCATGGTTCAAGTTTGTTTAGATACTAAAGATTTTTTAAATTTTAGGTTGTGCTTCTGAAAGGATTAGACATCTTTTTGTGTAGGTATACCTATAAGAAAAGTAAAATTTGTAGCAAGTTCTTAGGTATAAGTTAATCGGGGGCCAGCCATTTTATAGACTCCATAGATTCAAATGAGCAAGCGGTTTTTTAAATTTCAACATTCCTTTCACGAAGATACAATTCAAGATTCAAAAATATCAAGAACCCTTTTTTCGTTCAACAACCAACAATTAAGTAGATTCACAGAATTAAGGAATAACAACTATGAAAATAAGGGCTTCTGTTCGTAAAATTTGTCAAAAGTGTCGACTAATCCGTAGGAGGGGACGAATTATAGTAATTTGTTCCAAGGCAAGGCATAAACAAAGACAAGGATGATCTTACTCAAGTAAAAGGCACTTCCAAGGAGTTGAAAAAAAGGGGGGTCCCTTTTGACATGAAATGGATATATCCATATATTTCTTGTGAAATGAAAAAATATGGCAAAACCTGTATTAAGAATTGGTTCACGTAAAAATACACGTAGGGTTTCACGTAAAAATGTACGTAGAATACCGAAGGGAGTTATTCATGTTCAAGCGAGTTTCAACAATACCATTGTGACCGTTACAGATGTACGGGGGCGGGTGATTTCTTGGTCCTCCGCAGGTACTTGTGGATTCAGGGGTACAAGAAGAGGAACACCCTTTGCTGCTCAAACCGCAGCAGGAAATGCTATTCGAGCAGTAGTGGATCAAGGTATGCAACGAGCTGAGGTAAGGATAAAAGGCCCCGGACTGGGAAGAGATGCAGCATTACGAGCTATTCGTAGAAGCGGTATACTTTTAAGTTTCGTACGAGATGTAACCCCTCTGCCACATAATGGTTGTAGACCCCCTAAAAAAAGGCGTGTATAGAACTAAATAAAGGCTGAAGGGGTTTCAAGAGAAATAAACGATTCAATGATCTGATCAAATAAAATTACTATGGTTCGAGAGAAAGTCAAAGTATCTACTCGGACACTACAGTGGAAGTGTGTTGAATCAAGAAGAGACAGTAAGCGTCTTTATTATGGACGCTTTATTCTGTCTCCACTTATGAAAGGTCAAGCCGACACAATAGGCATTGCGATGCGAAGAGCTTTACTTGGAGAAATAGAAGGAACATGTATTACACGTGCAAAATCTGAGAACATACCACATGACTATTCTAACATAGTAGGTATTCAAGAATCAGTACATGAAATTTTAATGAATTTGAACGAGATTGTATTAAGAAGTAATCTATATGGAACGCGCAACGCGCTTATTTGTGTCCAAGGTCCCGGATCGATAACTGCTCGAGACATCATTTTACCGCCCTCTGTGGAAATCGTTGATAATACACAGCATATAGCTACCTTAACCGAACCAATAGATTTGTGTATTGGATTAAAAATCGAGAGGAATCGCGGATATAGTCTAAAAATGTCAAATAACTTTGAAGACGGAAGTTATCCTATAGATGCTGTATTCATGCCTGTTCAAAACGCGAATCATAGTATTCATTCTTATGGGAACGGGAATGAAAAACACGAGATTCTTTTTCTAGAAATATGGACAAATGGAAGTTTAACTCCTAAAGAAGCACTTCATGAAGCCTCCCGGAATTTGATTAATTTATTTATTCCTTTTCTACATGTAGAAGAAGAAACGTTCTATTTAGAGAACAATCAACATCAAGTTACTTTACCCCTTTTTCCTTTTCATAATAGATTAGTTAACCTAAGAAAAAAAAAAAAAGAACTCGCATTTCAATATATTTTTATTGACCAATTAGAATTGACTCCAAGAATCTATAATTGTCTCAAAAAGTCCAATATCCATACATTATTGGACCTTTTGAATAAGAGTCAAGAAGACCTTATCAAAATTGAACATTTTCACATAGAAGATGTAAAAAAGATATTAGACATTCTAGAAAAAAAATAGAAAAGTATAAAAAAAAATTACTAAAAAGTGAATTTA